TAGAAAGTTTGAAACTTCTTTATTTAATCTAATACTATGATTCTAATTTTTTCTGACGATAATAAAAAAATAGAAATACAAAAGCTACTCTTTTGGGTTATAATGCCAAAATCTCAAGTCGGCTCACTTATCTTTATCTTGATCTTTTCAGGCCTCTTGAATATTCTATATATTTACTTTATTTTTTATTTGTGTGTAATGTGAGTTTACTGCTGTCTTCTTTATTATTATATTATTGAATTTAGATTATTGATAGGAATTCTCTTGTTAGGACCATATGAATCAATTAAAAAAAAAAACATCAGATTCATACTATAACCACGATGATTTAAAAAAAAAACCGAAATAGAAGTCCAAAAATTCCCTGAGTAAGAACTGCTGGATTATCACTTATTCAATGAATAAATATACTGAAAAAACAAAATTAAAAGAAACGTTTGTTCTTTGATCAAAAAAGGTAAAGCTCCGGAAGCTTGAAAGGATGAAAATTATTTCATTTCTTTTTTAATTTAAACTCTTTGAAAAGTTTTTTAAGTCCGGTTGCGAGGTCTAAATATTTAGTTAGTATGAATCATAGTTCTAATATTTTTAGAATCTCTTTTCTATATTCCGTGCTCCAGATACTAGAATAAATATCTGACGGAATTAAACCATCTCTATCAAGATGACAGATCCTTTTTATATTCTGTACTATCAATAGGATCAATTAAAACAAGTCACACACTCATATTCCGGAAATACAGAAACTAATAAATTCCACGATCAAACTACCAAATCTAAATGGAATAAGCTAACAAACAATAAGAAACCTAAATGTTTCAATTTCCTTTCTATTGAAAAACAAATTACTAGATTCTTGTGAATCTAATTCATAGAAATTCCGTCCAATAAAATGGACGAATTATAAATCTCCAAAATAATAGATAGAAATATCGCAAATAGAGCCATTGCAACACCCATCAAAGGAGTAGTTCCCCATCCCGGAGCTACTTTACCATACTCTGAATTTAATGGTTTCAATAAATCCCCTACAACAGTTCGTCTTGGACCAGATCTAGAATTATCCTCAACGGTTTGAGTAGACATAAATACTATTTTTTATTCATTGAGATCTGTTGACTTTGTATACTATTCCGCTGTAAATATAAGGATCTTATCCTATAGATCTATTGTGATCTTGCAACTTTAGAACTATAATAATGGAAACAGCAACCCTAATTGCCATCTCTATATCTGGTTTACTTGTAAGTTTTACTGGGTATGCCTTATATACTGCTTTTGGGCAACCCTCTCAACAATTAAGAGATCCATTCGAAGAACATGGGGACTAGTTGAAGTAATGAGCCCTCTATATATAGAGGGCTCATTACTTCAATTAAGATAATAAAAAATTATTTCATTTTTTCGTTGGAACTTTAGGGGGTTCTCTAAAAAAGATAGCGAAAAAAATAATTCCTAAAGTCGAAACTAAGAGGAATGTATAAACCAATGCTTCCATATATTTGATCGTGGTTTACAATTATAACTTTCATACCTGTTTGTTGGGGTTCATTTCCCCCCCCCAAAAAAAAGAAGAAATACAATGATTTAAATCAAGATTTTTCTAGTTATCTATGTGAAATTCAAAATCATAAAAAAAAAAGTCGAAAAGGAACAAAAGAATGTTCTATCAGACTACCTGTCTTCTTGTAGTTGGATCTCCAAGTTTTTGGAATGCTCCAAATTCTACTTGAGCGTCTAAATCTGGGTCGATACCAGCAAAAACATCTCTGAACAAAGTTCTAGCACCATGCCAAATGTGCCCGAAAAAGAATAGCAGAGCAAATGAAGCATGTCCAAAAGTAAACCAACCCCTTGGACTGCTACGAAAAACACCATCTGATTTCAAAGTAGCACGATCTAATTCAAAAATTTCACCCAATTGAGCACGTCTAGCATATTTTTTCACAGTAGCAGGATCACTATAACTGACTCCATTAAGTTCGCCACCATAGAACTCAACAGTTACACCTACTTGTTCGACACTATATTTCGATTCTGCCCTTCGAAAAGGAACATCGGCTCTAACAATTCCATCCCCGTCTACCAAAACAACTGGAAATGTTTCAAAAAAAGTAGGCATACGCCGTACAAAAAGTTCATGCCCCTCTTTATCTCTAAAGATGGGATGTCCTAACCAACCGACGGCTATTCCATCTCCATTGTCCATTGAACCCGCTCTAAATAACCCCCCTTTTGCTGGATTATTGCCAATGTAATCATAAAAAGCTAATTTTTCGGGAATTTTAGACCAAGCTTCTGATAAATTTTGATTTTCGGCTAGTCCAGCACCAACTCTTCTATATATTTCTTGCTGGAAGTATCCCTGATCCCATTGATAACGAGTAGGACCAAATAATTCAATGGGAGTTGTTGCTGAACCATACCACATAGTTCCAGCAACGACAAAAGCTGCAAAAAAGACAGCAGCAATACTGCTGGAAAGAACGGTTTCAATATTTCCCATACGTAATCCTTTATATAGACGTTGGGGCGGACGCACACTAAGATGGAAAAGACCCGCTAATATGCCCAACGTTCCTGCTGCAATATGATGAGAAGCTATCCCCCCCGGAACAAAAGGATCAAAACCTTCCACACCCCACGCGGGATTTACGGATTGTATCCTTCCAGTTAGTCCATAAGGATCAGATACCCATATTCCAGGACCATACAATCCTGTTACATGAAATGCGCCAAAACCAAAACAAGCTACCCCTGCAAGAAATAAATGAATTCCAAAAATTTTGGGCAAATCCAACGAAGGTTTTCCAGTACGTTCATCACAAAAGATTTCGAGATCCCAATAAACCCAATGCCAAATAGCCGCTAAAAAGCACAAGCCCGAAAACACAATATGTGCTCCGGCCACACCTTCGTAACTCCAAATACCCGGATTCGTTATAGTCCCTCCTGTGATATTCCAACCGCCCCACGAATTGGTTATTCCTAAACGAGTCATGAAAGGTATAACGAACATACCCTGTCTCCACATTGGGTCAAGAACAGGGTCAGAGGGATCAAAAACGGCTAATTCATATAGAGCCATCGAACCGGCCCAACCAGCAACCAGAGCTGTGTGCATTATATGAACAGAAAGCAAACGGCCTGGATCATTTAATACAACAGTATGAACACGATACCAAGGTAAACCCATGAAAATACCCCTTATATCAACAAAAAATAGACACTATGTAACTTTATTGCACTGGAAAAAATTATACTATGCACTCTAGCCTTTCTGTGGATTATCTAGGAAAAAGGATTCAAAATTTGTTCTAGTTTTTTAGTAATAATAGAACAATCCTATTTGTCGAAATAAAAAGAAACAGATTTATTCTATACCCGATAAGTAACAATACGCAATGGTGGGAAGACGAGAGGGATTGACAATTTTATCTATGAATATTTAAATAAATAAATGCAGACATATTCGTTTATCACCCCAATGACCCATTCGTAACAACTTTCCTTTATTTAGTATTCCTTTTTCTTTATAAAAATGCAATATAATAAAAGTAAATCATTTTTAACATGGTAAGCTAATTCGTACGTTTCCACACTAAAGTGAGATATATGACTTTATTTTTTTCTCCATTTTATGCCCATTGGTGTTCCAAAAGTACCCTTTCGAAGCCCTGGGGAAGAAGATGCATCTTGGGTTGATATATAGTGCGACTTGTCAGATATAGTAGGTCATATGGTTTTTACCCGTTTTCTCCCCCGATCGAGATATCCTCTCTTTCACCCCCAAAAGAGAATGATGGAATCATAAAAAATTTGGAGCGTGAAGTGTAATGAAGTAGAATTCGATTGATTTTTTTGTTTTTAGAGGGGATATCCAGATTCTTATTCGAAATTCTTAATAATTTATGGTTGGCTCGATTGGACCAATAAAATAAAGTACCCAGGCTCTGTTTAGAAAAAAACCAATTGGTAATATATCTACGATCACCACTTCGATCATATCATATATTTTCCAGAAAACATAAAAAAAGATATTAAGAAAAGAAAGAAGTTATAACAAAAAGATATAGTATTGTAATATTTGTCCTATATGTGCAAATCCAAATCGGGCAGATCTTTACTCAGAGTAGAAACGAAACCTAAAAAAATTAAAAAGTCCATTCAGAAACAAGAAAATTACATTGTGATTGGGATTCAATCTCGATGAAAGCAATACATCAATGAGAAGTTAGTTCAATAAAATGAGTATAGTATTATTTTCTTTAAAAGTTTGAAGAAGTCCATTCTGAAAAGAGAAAGAGGTTCAAAATCGACACATTGATTCCTTTTTTTATTATATGATTTTTGGTGAACTGTATGCATCAAAAGGTGCATGTACGGCTCTTAAGGAAAAAATGGAATCCTAATCAATCGACTTTATCGAGAAAGATTACTTTTTTTAGGTCAAGAGGTTGATAGTGAAATATCGAATCAACTTATTGGTCTTATGGTATATCTCAGTATAGAGGACGATAATAAAGATTTGTATCTCTTTATAAATTCTCCGGGAGGTTGGGTAATCCCCGGAATAGCTATTTATGATACTATGCAATTTGTACAACCAGATGTACAAACAGTATGTATGGGATTAGCCGCTTCAATGGGATCCTTTATTCTGGCAGGAGGAGAAATTACCAAACGTTTAGCATTCCCTCACGCTCGGCGCCAATGATTCTTTTATTTAAGAATATATATAAAGACTATACCTTCGCCATAAAAACATTTAATAAGTAATAATAGCATGGTATTTCGAATTCCATATGAAAATTTAGGTTTTTTAAACCATTCGATTATATATAGAAAGAGTAGTATGAAAAAGAGGGTATTTACAATTTTATCTGATCTATCAGGAACCTAGTGAAATTTTAGTGTCACAGACTTTTTTGTTTTTTTCATACCAGAAAGCTTTTAACAATTTTTATTTGAATTAGAAGAAAACATAACATATGAAAAAAAAAAAGAAACTTTCGGATTGTTGAATAACAAACAAAATGAAATAAAAAAAAACAACGGAACCATCATAGTATTTTGAAGTCTATTCAAAAAAAAAAGAAAATGGGTTACTGTATTGTTTATTATTATTATTTAAGGATCTGGATCCAAAAGACCCAGTAGATTTTTTACTTGTTTTTTCTTTTTTTTCTTTGATGGAAGAAAAAAAATTCATAGAATAAAATACTCTATCCATAGAGGAAAAAAAATGAATTACATACGTGGAAAAGCCGTATGCATCAATACGTATAAAATGCTTGTACGGTTATGGAATCTTATTTTTGCTCATTATTTTTCTTATTTGTATTTATCGCTTATCCCCTTTCTTTAGGGAATAAATAAAATCTTTACCAATATAGGAGAAATCATTATACAAATCTTTCTCAAGATAAGGGAAACACTTATTAAGTTATACAATCAGGGTAATGATCCACCAACCCGCTAGTTCTTTTTATGAGGCACAAACGGGAGAATTTATCCTGGAAGCAGAAGAACTACTGAAAATACGTGAAACTATCACAAGGGTTTATGTACAAAGAACGAGCAAACCTTTATGGGTTATATCCGAAGACATGGAAAGGGATGTTTTTATGTCAGCAGCAGAAGCCCAAGCTCACGGAATTGTAGATCTTGTAGCAGTTGAATAAAAAATGGATGGCAAGCATTATTCTAAAAAATACAGGATTTGAAATTTCATTTTTTAATCTTCTTACTTGAATTTGAATATAGTATCTCTCAAAACTAATCTATTAATAGAATATAAGTAATTCGGGGTTAGGATAGATCTAAACCTCCTCATTATTATATATATATATACAACTTACCATGCCAACTATGAAACAACTTATTAGAAACACAAGACAGCCAATCCGAAACGTCACAAAATCCCCAGCTCTTCGGGGATGCCCTCAGCGGCGAGGAACGTGTACCAGGGTGTATGTGCGACTCGTTTAAATCATATAGTAAGAAAAAACCAATTTAATTTTTTTAGTATTGGCGATCAGTTAAGATAGTGTGAATGGAAAAAGTCCATTCACACTATCTTTAATTATATATACATTCTTTATATTCTTCTATCATGTATAAAATTTATGGTTTTGATTGGTGGTGCAAACCCAATAATATTAATTTGCAATTAAAAATGAGAAATACTTTACCATTGGTAACAAATATTAAGTTATCCATTAAGCGGAGAAAGTACTATTGCAATTAAAGATAAATTATGTCCTTAATTAATTTTACACGAACGGAATAAGAGGGTCAGCTACCCAGCAAATTTTCATAATAAAATACCGTTACTGTATAACTAGATTTCGTTGTGAAAAAATCTATTTACTAGATATTGGATGGGTAGAGCCAAAGAATGTGAACTGTACAAGTTAACAAAAAAATGGATTAAATGAATATAAATAAAAAGAAAAAAAAGGCTCCGGTGTATAGAGAGGACCTGACTGTTTCTAAAAAAATCGTAGAAACGATGGAACCCACCATTTTTTTATCTATGTCCTATTTTATTTCATTTACTATTACTATGTTTTTTGATACCTAGTATCAATACAATTTCTTATTTTGAGGTTCAATATTTCGAAAAATATAAAAAAATCGTGGTTGGGGAGGTTATAGTAGCAAGAGCCATTGGAATTTTTTTTTTTTTATACATTGGAAGAATCCATTTTTGTTATTAATAGACCAGGAAGAAGAAAAGAATAACTGAAAGAAAAAAATCAAATAGTTGTTCATCAAAGTTTCATTTATTCAATGACCAGAATTAAACGAGGATATATAGCTCGGAAACGGAGAACAAAAATTCGTTTATTTACATCAAGCTTTCGCGGAGCTCATTCAAGACTTACTCGAACTATTACTCAACAGAAAATTAAAGCTTTGGTTTCAGCTCATCGGGATAGAGATAGGAAAAAAAGAGATTTTCGTGGTTTATGGATTAGTCGAATAAATGCAGTAATTCGAGAGAATCCAAAAGTATATTATATTTATAGTAATATTATATATAATATATACACGAGGCAATTGCTTCTTAATCGTAAAATAGTTGCACAAATAGCTATATTAAAAGAGAATTGTCTTTTTATGATTGCCAATGATATCATAAAAACCAAAAATCCCCGTAAACGTTATTTCGGGAAGGTATAGAATAGAAATTTGTATATTTGGATAGCTTTATCATATGATAAAGCTATCCAAATATACTATAAAAAGAAAAAAAATTATTCTTCGTCACCAATTATCTTTTTCTTTTTTCTTACAACATAAAAACCCAAATTGAATTGTCATAGTTTTCAAACAAAACATCAATCTATGTGTAATTGGAATCGAAATTCAAATTGGATTTCGATTTATTAATTTCTATTTTTTTTTTTTTTAAAAGTAGTAGTTCTAGCGGTCGACTCGTTTTTTTCAAATTGTTTTTCATTATTAAGAAAAGGTAACGAAGATAAAATACGAGCTTGTTTTATAGCAATCGTAATTAATCGTTGTTGTTTTAAGGTCAATCTATTTACGCGTCTTGATAATATTTTTCCTTGTTCACTAATAAATCGACTAATTAAACCCATGTTTTTATAATCAATTCTGTCCCCCGATTGGATCGGGGGCAAACGCCTACGAAAAGATCGCTTGGATTTAAGAAAGAGTCGCTTAGATTTTTCCATGGTTTGTATATTCCTGTTCCAAAAATCACATATATTAAATCACATATATTACAAGAAAGTTTTTTATTCTTAATTTATTTTAATATATGTTGTTATATAATTATATATGTATATAATTTAACTAAAAATCAACTAAACTATAAATTCTAGAATATATATCTATATAAAGATAGATATATATAAAGATAGATAGATAAATACTAAAAATAGATCATTTTACATGTTATATTCTTTGGCTGAAAGGGTAACACACAAGCGATCCATTTTCTCTATTTCTTTATTTCGGCGTGAATTTTATGTTTGCAACAACGGGAACATAATTTTCTCAATTCCAATCGACTAGGCGTATTGTGTCGATTCTTTTGAGTAATATATCTAGAAATACCCGTCGATTCCTTATTAACACTCTTTTTATCACAACCGGTACACTCCAAAATAACTGTTACTCGCACTTGGCCATGAACCTCCTTTGGGTTTTTAATTCACTTAACTCTTCCATTTTCGGATTCGAATCTAAGAAGAAGAAAAGAAAGAAAAAAATAGAAATTAATAATTCGAAATCCAATTCTGTTATGAAAGATTTCGTTAAAATTAATATTAATATAGTAGAAAAATAATACAATGATCTCGAACTAGATTTCATTTCGAATTGTAATACAGTATTTTAGTTTTTTAAGTATTTTTTAGAATATGGAATTGAATTAATAATTCAATTCCATTGAACCCTGGACCAGATCCCGATTTTAACTCCGAATTTCAATGAGGCAGAATTAACCTTTATTCTTTATCTTTCCTAAGTTATTCTATTACAATTTTTAAAAAGAAGAGATTAATTACATATATTTAATTGGATCTATAATTTTCTTCATCCCTTCCCGTGTCAATAACTAGAATGAAAAAAAGGGGAATATCAATGCATCTGGAAAAAAACGATTGATCTCTATCAAGAGACCTGCCAAAGCCCCGAACCATAGAGTACTTATTACTGGTGCCACGGAAAGATATGTTTTTAGATCTCGCATTTCAAATCCTCCTTTTTAAGTATTATATATATCTATATAGAATATTCTTTATTCTTATTCTATGGAATAATATTCATTTTTTTAATATTTTTTCTTTTTCATATTCTATTTTATATTATAGTATAGGAAACTCAAAAAATGGCAGAATAATATATAAATATATCTATATAGATATATCAACAGAGAAAAGAAAAATGTGGAAAACAAGACAAAGATTCTTTACAATAACACTAGAAACAAATCGAAAAGGGATGTAGCGCAGCTTGGTAGCGCGTTTGTTTTGGGTACAAAATGTCACGGGTTCAAATCCTGTCATCCCTATCCCTAACTATTACTTTTCTATGATATTCCTTATTATATGAGCAATAGAACGGGACCAATTGAAGAAGAATTCCAATTGGACATAAATACTTAATATCTATATATATATAGATATTAATATATTGATTATAGTATATATATTGATTATAGTAGATATATATGCAAAATGTATTAGGATCATCATAAAATAATTTATGAAAACAAAGCGCTCTTAGTTCAGTTCGGTAGAACGCGGGTCTCCAAAACCCGATGTCGTAGGTTCAAATCCTACAGAGCGTGATGATTCAAATCCTCCAGAATGCGATTCTAGTATTGTTAGATTGAGAATTACACTGAAATAATTGAACAACAGTTTCAAATAAAATATGAATTTTATCCTTGTGTATTAGGATTAAAAAAAAGAAATAGGGAATCCATAAACAAAATAGACATTAATTAAAGATCCAACTGATCACCTCGTCGATATTGTAAATATGCAGTTACAAATAATCCAGCCAAAGTAATAGGAATTAAACCTAACACGATTCCAAATAGAAAAACTTCAATCATTTTTTTTTGTTCGAAAGGTAAAAAGAAAGGTAATATTTATCCTTAAATATTAATCTATATTGATCATGAATCTCAATGAACGAGAATTGTAAATTGACATAGTAAGGAACTAGAGAATATCTTATCCTAAAATTTTCAATTAATTTCCAAATTACAAATCAAATAAGTCGTATTTTACTCAGACCAATAAAAAGAGCTAAAGTTATAATTAAAACCGCTAGTAAAAAACCGAAATAACTAGTTATAGTGGACATATAGAAGCTAAATGAAATATGTTCTTTTTATACATATGTTTCTAAAGCACTTCCCTAAATTTCCATTTTTTCTTTTGAGAAAAAAAAGATAAGCAAAAATACTACTTGAAAGATACAATTGAAAATGGAAGATTCATCAATAAATTAT